GTTAATGTAGCTTAAATTTTTATAAAGCAAGACACTGAAAATGTCTAGATGGGCATTATTGCCCCGTCAACATAAAGGTTTGGTCCTGGCCTTTCTATTAGTTCTTAGCAGACTTACACATGCAAGCATCCGCATCCCAGTGAGAATGCCCTACAAATCATTAAAGACTAAAAGGAGCGGGCATCAAGCACACTACACTAGTAGCTCATAACGCCTTGCTTAGCCACACCCCCACGGGATACAGCAGTGACAAGAATTAGGCTATGAACGAAAGTTTGACCTAGCCATGCTAATTAGGGTTGGTAAACTTCGTGCCAGCCACCGCGGTCATACGATTGACCCAAATTAATAGACACCCGGCGTAAAGAGTGTCAAAGAACAATATAAAAATAAAGTCAAACCTTAATTAAGCTGTAAAAAGCCATAATTAAAATTAAGTTAAACTACGAAAGTAACTTTACCATAAACTGAGTGCACGACAACTAAGACCCAAACTGGGATTAGATACCCCACTATGCTTAGTCGTAAACTTAAATAATCCTAGAACAAGATTATTCGCCAGAGTACTATCGGCAACAGCCCAAAACTCAAAGGACTTGGCGGTGCTTCATATCCTTCTAGAGGAGCCTGTTCTGTAAACGATAAACCACGATTAACCTCACCAATCCTTGCTACTTCAGTCTATATACCGCCATCTTCAGCAAACCCTAAAAAAGGAACGAAAGTAAGCACAACTATTGCACGTAAAAACGTTAGGTCAAGGTGTAACCTATGGATTGGGAAGAAATGGGCTACATTTTCTATAATAAGAACACCCCTTAAACTTACACGAAAGTTTTTATGAAACCTAAAAACTAAAGGAGGATTTAGCAGTAAATTAAGAATAGAATGCTTAATTGAATAAGGCCATGAAGCACGCACACACCGCCCGTCACCCTCCTCAAGTGCCATAGCAAAGCCCCAGATTGCTAACCCATGCTAAGCAAGCGTACAAGAGGAGACAAGTCGTAACAAGGTAAGCATACCGGAAGGTGTGCTTGGATAAACAAGATGTAGCTTAAACAAAGCATCTAGTTTACACCTAGAAGATTCCACAACTCGTGTACATCCTGAACTATATCTAGCCCACACTCCTCCTCATCACTACTATTATAAGTCAGTCAAATAAAACATTTACCATACATCTAAAGTATAGGAGATAGAAATTTAATTATCAGTGGCGCTATAGAGAAAGTACCGTAAGGGAAAGATGAAAGAATTATTAAAAGTAGAAAAAAGCAAAGTTTACCCCTTGTACCTTTTGCATAATGATTTAACTAGTAACAATTTAGCGAAGAGACCTTAAGTTAAATTACCCGAAACCAGACGAGCTACTTATGAGCAGTAACTAGAACAAACTCATCTATGTGGCAAAATAGTGAGAAGACTTGTAAGTAGAGGTGAAAAGCTTAACGAGCCTGGTGATAGCTGGTTGTCCAAGAAAGGAATTTCAGTTCAACATTAAACAATACTAAAAACCATATTAAGTTCCAACGTATGTTTAACTGTTAGTCTAAAAAGGTACAGCTTTTTAGAAATGGATACAACCTTTACTAGAGAGTAACATAAAACTTAAACCATAGTTGGCTTAAAAGCAGCCATCAATTAAGAAAGCGTTCAAGCTCAACAACAAAAACAAGTTTTAATTTCAACAATAGATAAAAAACTCCTAGCCTGAATATTGGACTAATCTATTTAACTATAGAAGAAATACTGTTAATATGAGTAACAAGAAAAATTTTCTCCTTGCACAAGCTTATATCAGTAACTGATAATATACTGATAGTTAACAACTAATAAATATAACCTAACACTAAACTATTTATTAATCGTACTGTTAATCCAACACAGGTGTGCACCAAGGAAAGATTAAAAAGAGTAAAAGGAACTCGGCAAACACAAACCCCGCCTGTTTACCAAAAACATCACCTCTAGCATAACTAGTATTAGAGGCACTGCCTGCCCAGTGACAATCGTTAAACGGCCGCGGTATCTTGACCGTGCAAAGGTAGCATAATCACTTGTTCTCTAAATAAGGACTTGTATGAATGGCCACACGAGGGTTTTACTGTCTCTTACTCTTAATCAGTGAAATTGACCTCCCCGTGAAGAGGCGGGGATAATACAATAAGACGAGAAGACCCTATGGAGCTTTAATTAATCAACTCAAAAAGCATAAAATAATACCACCAAGGGATAACAAAGCTTTACATGAGCTGACAATTTCGGTTGGGGTGACCTCGGAGTATAAAAAACCCTCCGAGTGATTAAAACTTAGGCCTACCAGCCAAAGTATAGTATCACTTATTGATCCAAAATTTTGATCAACGGAACAAGTTACCCTAGGGATAACAGCGCAATCCTATTCTAGAGTCCATATCGACAATAGGGTTTACGACCTCGATGTTGGATCAGGACATCCTAATGGTGCAGCAGCTATTAAGGGTTCGTTTGTTCAACGATTAAAGTCCTACGTGATCTGAGTTCAGACCGGAGTAATCCAGGTCGGTTTCTATCTATTACGCATTTCTCCCAGTACGAAAGGACAAGAGAAATAAGGCCAACTTTAAAAAAGCGCCTTCAAACAATTAGTGACCCAGTCTCAACCTAATAACCTAGCGCAAACATACCCTGCCCAAGATCAGGGCCCTGTTGAAGTGGCAGAGTACGGCAATTGCATAAAACTTAAGCTTTTATACCCAGAGGTTCAAATCCCCTCTTCAACAAATGTTTATAATTAACATTCTAACACTTATTCTCCCTATCCTCTTAGCCGTAGCATTCCTAACACTAGTAGAACGTAAAATCCTAGGCTATATACAATTCCGAAAAGGACCAAATATCGTAGGCCCATACGGCCTACTACAACCTTTTGCCGACGCAATCAAACTATTCACTAAAGAACCATTACGACCAGCCACATCTTCAACTACCATATTTATAATTGCACCCGTACTTGCACTAGCCCTAGCTCTCACAATATGAGCTCCACTACCCATACCACACCCACTCATCAACATAAACCTAGGAGTACTATTCATACTAGCAATATCAAGCCTAGCTGTCTACTCCATCTTATGATCCGGATGGGCTTCCAATTCAAAATACGCTCTAATTGGAGCTCTACGAGCAGTAGCACAAACAATCTCATACGAAGTAACACTAGCTATTATTTTATTATCAGTACTTCTAATAAACGGCTCCTTCACTCTATCTACACTAAACACTACACAAGAAAAAGTATGACTACTCCTTCCCTCATGACCACTAGCTATAATATGATTCATCTCCACCTTAGCAGAAACTAACCGAGCCCCTTTCGACCTTACAGAAGGAGAGTCAGAACTCGTATCTGGCTTTAACGTAGAATACGCTGCCGGTCCTTTCGCCCTATTCTTTCTAGCAGAATATGCCAACATTATCATAATAAATATATTCACAACTATCTTATTCCTAGGAGCATTCCACGACCCCTACATACCAGAATTATGTACAACAAACCTAGTTGTCAAATCACTACTACTAACAATATCCTTCCTATGAATCCGAGCATCCTACCCCCGATTCCGATACGACCAACTAATACACCTCCTTTGAAAAAATTTCCTCCCACTAACACTAGCCCTCTGCATATGACATATCTCATTACCCATCATAGCAGCAGGTATCCCACCCCAAACATAAAACAAGAAATATGTCTGACAAAAGAGTTACTTTGATAGAGTAAATAATAGAGGTTTAAATCCTCTTATTTCTAGAATAATAGGAGTCGAACCTACCCTTAAGAATTCAAAATTCTTAGTGCTACCACACTACACCATAATCTACAGTAAGGTCAGCTAAATAAGCTACCGGGCCCATACCCCGGAAATGTTGGTTTATATCCTTCCCATACTAATAAACCCATTCATCTCTATCACCCTACTAACAACCCTCATCCTAAGCACAACAATTGTCACCATCAGCTCCCACTGATTGTTCGCCTGAATCGGACTAGAAATAAACATAATAGCCATCATTCCCATCATAATAAAAAAACCTAACCCCCGAGCCACAGAAGCCTCAGCCAAATACTTCCTAACACAAGCCACAGCGTCCTCATTACTTATACTAGCAATTATTATCAACCTAATACATTCTAGTCAATGAACCATCATAAAATTATTCGACCCAACAGCATCCATTCTAATAACAATAGCCCTGGCCATTAAACTAGGGTTATCCCCTTTCCACTTCTGAGTACCAGAAGTTACACAAGGCATTCCCCTAAGCACAGGACTAATTCTACTCACATGACAAAAACTAGCACCAATCTCAATCCTTTACCAAATTTCACCATCAATCAACCTACACCTAATAATCACTATGTCCTTCCTATCAATTCTAATTGGAGGTTGAGGTGGACTAAACCAAACACAACTCCGAAAAATCATAGCCTACTCATCAATTGCCCATATAGGATGAATAACTGCTATTTTACTATACAACCCAACTCTCACTCTGCTAAACCTATTAATTTATATTGTAATAACCTTCACTATATTTATATTACTCATCCAAAACTCCACTACCACCACACTGCTACTATCCCAAACATGAAATACAATACCCATTATAACAACTTTTACTATACTCACCCTACTCTCCATAGGAGGTCTTCCTCCACTCACAGGCTTTATACCTAAATGAATAATTATTCAAGAACTAACAAAAAACGACACTCTTATCCTACCCACCCTCATAGCCACCACAGCTCTACTCAACCTATACTTTTATATACGCCTTACCTACTCTACAGCATTAACCCTATTTCCCTCCACCAATAACATAAAAATAAAATGACAATTCTACCCTACAAAACAAATAACCCTCCTACCAACAGCAATTGTACTATCCACAATACTTCTACCCCTCACACCAACACTCTTTATCCTACTATAGGGGTTTAGGTTAAACAAGACCAAGAGCCTTCAAAGCCCTAAGCAAGTATAATTTTACTTAACCCCTGCCCAATAAGGATTGCAAGACTATATCTTACATCAATTGAATGCAAATCAAACACTTTAATTAAGCTAAATCCTCACTAGATTGGAGGGATACATCTCCCACGAACTTTTAGTTAACAGCTAAATACCCTAGTAAACTGGCTTCAATCTACTTCTCCCGCCGCAAGAAAAAAAAGGCGGGAGAAGTCCCGGCAGGATTGAAGCTGCTTCTTTGAATTTGCAATTCAAAATGATTATTCACTACAGGACCTGGTAAAAAGAGGACTTTACCTCTGTCTTTAGATTTACAGTCTAATGCCTACTCGACCATTTTACCTATGTTCATAAACCGATGACTATTCTCTACCAATCACAAAGACATTGGTACCCTGTATTTACTATTTGGCGCCTGAGCAGGAATAGTAGGTACCGGTCTAAGTTTGTTGATTCGTGCTGAATTAGGTCAACCTGGCACACTTATCGGAGACGACCAGCTTTATAATGTTCTAGTGACAGCTCATGCCTTCGTAATAATTTTCTTTATAGTTATACCTATCATAATTGGAGGTTTTGGGAACTGATTAGTTCCCTTAATAATCGGAGCCCCTGACATAGCATTCCCTCGTCTAAACAACATAAGCTTCTGACTACTCCCCCCTTCCTTTCTATTACTAATAGCATCTTCAATAGTTGAGGCCGGTGCAGGTACAGGCTGAACTGTATACCCTCCTCTAGCCGGAAATCTGGCACATGCAGGAGCCTCAGTAGACCTTACTATTTTCTCTCTACATTTAGCCGGTGTATCTTCAATCCTTGGAGCTATTAACTTTATCACAACTATTATTAATATAAAACCACCCGCTATGACCCAATATCAAACACCCCTCTTCGTCTGATCAGTCTTAGTTACAGCAGTCTTACTTTTACTATCATTACCTGTTCTAGCAGCCGGAATTACTATATTACTAACCGATCGAAATCTAAACACAACCTTTTTCGACCCGGCAGGAGGGGGTGACCCGATCTTATACCAACACTTATTCTGATTTTTTGGCCATCCTGAAGTGTATATTTTAATTCTACCCGGCTTTGGAATAATTTCACACATCGTTACTTATTATTCAGGGAAAAAAGAGCCTTTTGGGTATATGGGAATAGTATGAGCTATAGTTTCTATTGGCTTCCTAGGTTTCATTGTATGAGCTCATCACATGTTCACAGTTGGAATAGACGTGGACACACGAGCATATTTTACATCAGCTACTATAATTATCGCAATTCCTACAGGAGTAAAAGTTTTCAGTTGACTAGCAACACTTCACGGAGGGAATATTAAATGATCCCCTGCCCTAATATGAGCTCTAGGCTTTATCTTCTTATTCACAGTAGGAGGTTTAACCGGTATCATCCTAGCTAATTCATCCCTAGATATCATCCTCCATGATACCTATTATGTAGTTGCTCATTTTCACTATGTGCTTTCAATAGGAGCTGTCTTTGCTATCATAGGAGGTTTCGTTCACTGATTTCCACTATTTTCAGGATATACACTCAACCCAACATGAACAAAAATTCAATTCGTAATTATATTCGTAGGTGTAAATATGACATTCTTCCCACAACACTTCCTAGGTCTATCTGGAATACCTCGCCGATATTCTGACTATCCAGATGCTTACACAACATGAAATACCATTTCATCAATAGGCTCATTTATCTCACTAACAGCAGTCATACTAATAATTTTCATTATCTGAGAAGCATTCGCATCTAAACGAGAGGTATTAGCGGTAGACCTCACTTCCACAAACCTTGAATGACTAAACGGATGTCCTCCACCATATCACACATTCGAAGAACCAGTATACATCAACTTAAAATATTCAAGAAAGGAAGGAATCGAACCCCCTCTAATTGGTTTCAAGCCAACATCATAACCATTATGTCTTTCTTTATGAACGAGATATTAGTAAAGTCTTACGTAACTTTGTCAAAGTTAAATCACAAGTGAAAATCCTGTATATCTCCATGGCTTATCCCTTTCAACTAGGCTTACAAGACGCAGCATCACCCGTTATAGAAGAACTTCTACAATTTCATGACCACGCATTGATGATCGTCTTCTTAATCAGCTCCTTAGTTCTTTATATTATTACACTAATACTAACAACCAAATTAACTCACACTAGTACAATAGACGCTCAAGAAGTGGAGACTATTTGAACTGTCCTCCCAGCCCTTATTCTAATCATAATCGCCCTGCCTTCTCTACGAATTCTCTATATAATAGACGAAATTAACAACCCTTCCCTTACCGTAAAAACAATAGGACATCAATGATACTGAAGCTATGAATATACCGACTACGAAGACCTAAACTTTGACTCATACATAATTCCAACCTCAGATCTTAAACCAGGCGAATTACGACTGTTAGAAGTAGACAATCGAATGGTTCTACCCATACAGATGACAATTCGAATATTAGTCTCCTCAGAAGATGTATTACACTCATGAGCTGTCCCTTCCCTAGGCCTAAAAACAGACGCAATCCCTGGCCGCCTAAACCAAACAACCTTAATATCAACACGACCTGGTCTGTTCTATGGACAATGTTCAGAAATTTGCGGCTCTAATCACAGCTTTATACCAATCGTTCTCGAACTAGTACCTTTAGAGAACTTTGAAAAATGATCTGCATCCATATTATAATTTCACTAAGAAGCTAAACTAGCGTTAACCTTTTAAGTTAAAGATTGAGAGTTATAAACTCCCCTTAGTGATATGCCACAACTAGATACATCAACATGGCTCCTTACCATTCTCTCTATGATCTTAGCCCTGTTCGCACTACTTCAACTAAAAATTTCAAAGCACTTTTACTCTCCTTCCCCTAAACCAGTAAACACCAAGCTACAAAAACAACAAACCCCTTGAAACCACACATGAACGAAAATCTATTTGCCTCTTTCATAGTCCCAGTCATACTAGGCTTTCCCATTACTACTCTAATTATCATATTTCCCACCATGCTATTTCCAACACCAAATCGATTAATCAATAACCGCATAATCGCTATCCAACAATGACTTACCAAACTCACATCAAAACAACTAATAATTACACATAGCCCCAAAGGACAAACCTGATCCCTAATACTCATCTCACTTTTCCTTTTCATCGCTTCCACAAACCTTCTTGGAATATTACCTCACTCATTCACACCAACCACTCAACTCTCTATAAATTTAGGCATAGCTATTCCATTATGAGCTGGCACCGTTTTTATCGGTTTCCGTAACAAGACAAAAATATCCCTAGCTCACCTTTTACCATTAGGCACACCCACTTTCCTAATTCCTATACTGGTAATAATCGAGACTATTAGCCTATTTATTCAACCCTTGGCCCTAGCAGTACGGCTGACAGCGAATATTACAGCAGGCCACCTACTACTACATCTAATTGGAAGCGCAACCCTTGCATTAATAAGCATTAGTCTATTCACAGCTCTCATCACATTTATTATTCTCACCCTATTAATCATCCTCGAATTCGCTGTGGCTCTAATCCAAGCCTATGTATTCACCCTACTAGTAAGCCTATACTTGCAAGACAATACATAATGACCCACCAAACCCACTCATACCACATAGTAAACCCCAGTCCTTGACCACTCACAGGAGCTCTCTCAGCATTCCTCATAACATCAGGCCTAATCATATGATTCCATTTCAACTCAATAATTCTACTAACCTTAAGTTTTTTAACAAATATCCTAACAATATACCAATGATGACGAGACATCATCCGAGAAAGTACTTTCCAAGGTCACCACACACCAACCGTCCAAAAGGGACTTCGATATGGCATAATCCTATTTATCTTATCAGAAGTCCTATTTTTTACAGGCTTTTTCTGAGCCTTTTATCACTCAAGCCTCGCCCCTACTCCTGAACTGGGAGGCTCCTGACCACCAACAGGTATCCATCCACTAAACCCACTAGAAGTCCCACTCCTCAATACTTCCGTACTATTAGCCTCTGGTGTATCTATTACTTGAGCCCATCATAGTCTCATAGAAGGTAACCGCAAACATATGCTCCAAGCTCTCTTCATTACAATCATACTCGGCCTCTATTTCACCCTACTCCAAGCATCAGAATACTATGAAGCCCCATTTACAATCTCAGATGGAGTTTACGGCTCTACTTTCTTCGTAGCCACAGGCTTCCACGGACTACATGTCATCATCGGATCCACCTTCCTTATTGTCTGCTTCATACGCCAAATAATATTCCACTTCACATCAAACCACCACTTTGGCTTCGAAGCCGCTGCTTGATATTGACATTTCGTAGATGTTGTATGACTATTCCTCTATGTATCAATCTATTGATGAGGCTCATAGTCCTTTTAGTATTAATAAGTACAACTGACTTCCAATCAGTTAGTTTCGGTACACTCCGAAAAAGAACAATAAACCTTCTATTAACATTACTAACAAATACAACTCTAGCCCTGCTACTTATACTTATTGCCTTTTGACTCCCTCAACTAAACACCTATGCAGAAAAAACTAGCCCTTACGAATGTGGCTTTGATCCAATAGGATCAGCTCGCCTACCCTTCTCCATAAAATTCTTCCTAGTTGCAATTACTTTCCTCCTATTTGACCTAGAAATTGCTCTCCTACTTCCCTTGCCTTGAGCAATCCAAACAAATAATTTAACAACAATACTTTTTATAGCCTTATTCCTAATCTCCCTACTAGCAGCTAGCCTAGCCTACGAATGAACCCAAAAGGGCCTAGAATGAGATAAATATGGTGCTTAGTTTAAAGTAAAACAAGTGATTTCGACCCACTAGATTATGATCCAAACTCACAAGTACCAAATGTCTCTAGTCCACATTAATATTCTAGTTGCCTTTACAGTATCCCTCACAGGCTTATTAATGTACCGATCCCACCTAATATCCGCATTATTATGTCTAGAAGGCATAGTATTATCACTATTCATCTTAGCAACCCTTACAATCCTAAATGCACACTTTACCTTAGCCAACATGATACCAATCGTTCTCCTAGTATTTGCAGCCTGCGAAGCAGCTATTGGACTAGCCTTACTAGTCATAGTCTCCAACACGTATGGTACTGACTATGTACAAAACCTCAACCTCCTCCAATGCTAAAATTTATTATTCCTACTATCATGCTCATACCCCTGACTTGACTATCAAAAAGCAACTTTATCTGAATCAACACTACAACCCATAGCTTATTGATTAGCTTCACAAGTCTACTCTTACTTAATCAATTTAACGATAATAGCCTCAACTACTCCTTAATATTCTTCTCCGACCCCCTTTCTGCACCACTCTTAATACTAACAATATGACTTCTCCCCCTAATACTAATAGCAAGTCAATCTCACCTTCTAAAAGAACCACTCACCCGAAAAAAACTCTACATTACAATACTAGTCATACTTCAAGTCCTCTTAATTATAACCTTCACCGCTATAGAACTAATTATGTTCTATATTATATTTGAAGCTACATTAATTCCTACCCTCATCATCATCACCCGCTGAGGCAACCAAACAGAACGACTTAACGCAGGACTCTATTTCTTATTCTATACACTCATAGGATCTCTCCCTTTACTAGTAGCATTAACATACTTACAAAACACAGTAGGCTCCCTAAACTTCCTATTATTACAGTACTGAACTCAACCATTATCAACCTCCTGATCTAACACTTTCATATGACTAGCTTGCATAATAGCCTTTCTAGTAAAAATACCCCTTTATGGGCTACATCTTTGATTACCCAAAGCACATGTAGAAGCCCCTATTGCAGGCTCAATAGTCCTTGCAGCCGTACTATTAAAACTCGGAGGCTATGGAATACTACGAATCACATCAATTCTTAACCCCCTAACAGAACACATAGCATACCCCTTCCTTGCATTATCCCTATGAGGAATAATCATAACCAGTTCTATTTGCCTACGCCAAACAGATCTAAAATCACTAATCGCATACTCCTCAGTCAGCCACATAGCACTCGTCATTGCAGCTGTCCTTATCCAAACCCCTTGAAGTTACATAGGAGCTACCGCCTTAATAATTGCCCACGGCCTTACATCCTCCATACTATTCTGTCTAGCAAACTCAAACTATGAACGCATCCACAGCCGAACTATAATCCTAGCACGAGGCCTACAGATCTTTTTTCCACTAATAGCTACTTGATGACTATTAGCATGCTTAACAAACCTTGCCCTACCCCCTACTATTAACCTAATCGGAGAACTGCTCGTAATTATATCAACCTTCTCATGATCAAACCTTACTATTATCCTCATAGGAGCAAACATTGTAATCACAGCCCTCTACTCCCTATACATACTAATCATAACACAACGTGGCAAACACACACACCATATCAACAACCTCACCCCTACTTTTACACGAGAACACGCCTTAATAGCTCTACATATTATCCCCCTCCTACTCCTATCACTAAACCCTAAAATCATTCTAGGCCCTCTTTATTGTAAGTATAGTTTAAAAAAACCATTAGTTTGTGGAACTAAAAACAGAAGATAAAACCTTCTTACTTACCGAAAAAGAATTGCAAGAACTGCTAATTCGTGCGTTCCACACTTAACAATGTGGCTTTTTCAAGCTTTTAAAGGATAGTAGTTATCCATTGGTCTTAGGAACCAAAAAATTGGTGCAACTCCAAATAAAAGTAATAAACTTATTTACTTCTTCCACTCTACTCACACTACTTATACTAATAGCCCCTATTATAGCATCTAGTACAGACTTCTACAAAAATAATAAATACCAACATTATGTAAAAAACATAACCCTCCTTGCTTTCATCACCAGCCTGGTCCCAATAACAATATTCATCCACACAAACCAAGAAGTGCTCATCTCAAACTGACACTGAATAACCATCCACACTCTCAAATTAACACTCAGCTTTAAAATAGACTACTTTTCACTTATATTCATACCTGTAGCACTATTCATTACATGATCTATCATAGAATTTTCAATATGATACATGCACTCCGACCCCCACATCAACCAGTTCTTTAAATACTTACTCATCTTCCTCATCACCATACTTATCCTTGTCACAGCTAACAACCTCTTCCAATTATTTATTGGATGAGAAGGAGTAGGTATCATATCCTTCCTATTAATTGGCTGATGATTCGGACGAACAGATGCTAATACAGCTGCCCTTCAAGCAATCCTATATAATCGTATCGGAGACATTGGATTCCTCCTATCCATAGCCTGATTCCTACACAATACAAACGCATGAGACCTACAACAAATCTTCACACTTAACCAAAATCCCCCAATCCTCCCTCTCGCAGGAATTACATTAGCCGCAGCTGGAAAATCAGCCCAATTTGGTCTACACCCTTGACTACCCTCAGCAATAGAAGGCCCCACTCCAGTCTCAGCCCTACTTCACTCAAGCACAATAGTCATAGCAGGAATTTTCTTACTTATCCGCTTTTACCCTCTAACAGAAAATAACAAATTTATTCAAACGATAATACTTTCTCTAGGCGCCCTCACCACCCTATTTACAGCTATCTGCGCCTTAACCCAAAATGATATCAAAAAAATTATTGCTTTCTCCACCTCTAGCCAGCTCGGTCTAATAATAGTGACACTAGGCCTCAACCAACCACACCTAGCATTCCTACATATTTGTACACACGCTTTCTTCAAAGCTATATTATTCCTATGTTCTGGCTCCATCATCCATAATTTAAATAATGAACAAGATATCCGAAAAATAGGAGGATTATACAAAATCCTTCCCTTCACCACAACTGCCCTAATCATCGGCTGTTTCGCACTAACAGGAATACCATTCCTCACAGGATTCTACTCTAAAGACCTTATCATTGAAGCCGCCACTTCGTCTTATACCAACGCCTGAGCCCTATTACTAACACTAATTGCCACCTCTATAACAGCTATCTACAGTACTCGTATCATTTTCTTTACTCTACTAGAACAGCCCCGCTTCCCTCCTCTCATAAACATTAATGAAAATAACCCCATACTGATTAATCCCATTAAACGCCTATTAATCGGAAGCATCTTTGCCGGATTCATCCTCTCCAATAGCATACCCCCAATAAATATCCCTCTAATGACTATACCCCTATATCTAAAACTAACAGCTCTCATAGTGACAATTCTAGGCTTTATTCTCGCATTTGAAATTAACAACTACTCAAAAAACTTAAAATATCCCTACTCGTCAGACTCTACTAAATTTTCTACTCTATTAGGCTATTTCCCTACAATCATACATCGCTTACCTCCCCATCTAGTTCTAACAATAAGCCAAAAATTCGCAACCTCCTTATTAGACCTAACCTGAACAGAAACAATTCTACCAAAAACAACAGCTCTCATCCAACTAAAAGCCTCCACACTAACTTCAAACCAAAAAGGACTCATCAAGCTCTACTTTCTATCTTTCCTTATTACTATAATCCTCAGCATACTACTATTTAATTACCCCGAGTAATCTCCATAATAACCACTACACCAATAAACAGAGATCACCCAGTAACAATGACCAATCAAGTACCATAACTATACAACGCAGCAATCCCCATAGCTTCCTCACTAAAAAATCCAGAATCTCCTGTATCATAAATAACTCATTCCCCCAACCCATTGAATTCAAATACAATATTCACTTTCCCGCCCTCTAAAACATACAATACCACTAATAACTCTAACACTAAACCCAAAACAAATCCCCCAAGTACAACTTTATTAGAAACCCAAACCTCAGGATACTGTTCAGTAGCCATAGCCGTTGTATAACCAAACACAACTAATATTCCTCCTAAATAAATTAAAAATACTATTAAACCTAAAAATGAGCCCCCAAAACTAAAAACAATTCCACATCCCATAGCACCACCCACAATCAACCCTAAACCACCATAAATCGGTGAAGGTTTCGAAGAAACCCCAACAAGACTAATTACAAAAATAGTGCTCATAATAAAAACAATATATATTGCCATTATTCTCACATGGACTCCAACCATGACCAATGACATGAAAAATCATCGTTGTAATTCAACTACAAGAACCCTAATGAACAACATCCGAAAAACACACCCACTAATAAAAATCCTCAATGACGCATTCATTGATCTGCCTACTCCATCCAATATCTCTTCTTGATGAAATTTTGGTTCCTTGCTAGGCCTCTGCCTAATTATACAAATCCTAACAGGATTATTTCTAGCAATACATTACACACCAGACACCTCAACCGCTTTCTCATCAGTCGCACACATCTGCCGAGACGTCAACTATGGCTGATTCATCCGCTATTTACATGCAAACGGAGCCTCCATATTCTTCATCTGTCTATACGCCCACATTGGACGTGGCCTATACTATGGCTCTTATATATTCCAAGAAACATGAAACATTGGCGTACTCCTACTATTAACAGTCATAGCCACTGCATTCGTAGGCTACGTCCTGCCCTGAGGACAAATATCATTCTGAGGCGCAACCGTCATCACCAACCTCCTATCAGCAATCCCTTATATTGGCACTACCCTAGTTGAATGAATCTGAGGTGGATTTTCCGTAGATAAAGCAACATTAACACGCTTCTTCGCTTTCCACTTTATCCTCCCGTTCATCATCACAGCATTAGCAGCCGTTCACCTATTATTCCTACACGAAACAGGATCCAACAATCCCACAGGAATCCCATCCAACATAGACATAATCCCATTCCATCCTTATTATACAACCAAAGATATCCTAGGTGCCTTACTCCTAATCCTAACCCTACTAGCACTAACCCTATTCACCCCCGACCTACTGGGAGATCCTGATAACTATACCCCAGCAAATCCACTAAGCACCCCTGCACACATCAAACCAGAATGATACTTCCTATTCGCATACGCAATCTTACGATCAATCCCTAATAAACTTGGAGGAGTACTAGCACTATTACTTTCCATCCTTGTTCTAATCTTTATCCCAATACTTCAGACATCCAAACAACGAAGCATAATATTCCGACCCTTCAGCCAACTCCTATTTTGAACCCTAATCGCTGACCTCCTGACCTTAACATGAATTGGAGGCCAACCCGTAGAACACCCATACATCATTGTAGGCCAATTAGCATCTATTCTATACTTCCTCCTAATCCTAGTGCTAATACCAACAGCTGGCCTTATTGAAAATAAACTCCTAAAATGAAGAGTCTTTGTAGTATAATAAAATACCCTGGTCTTGTAAACCGGAAAAGGAGAACCCCATTCCTCCCTAAGACTCAAGGAAGAGATATTAAACCTCACCACCAACACCCAAAGCTGGAATTCTACATAAACTATTCCTTGAAAAAGCTTATTGTACAATTACCACAACATCACAGTACTATGTCAGTATTAAAAGTAATTTGTTTTAAAAACATTTTACTGTACACATTACATACACATACACGTATGCATGCTAATATTTAGTCTCTCCTTGTAAATATCCATATATACATGCTATGTATTATTGTGCATTCATTTATTTTCCATACGATAAGTTAAAGCTCGTATTAATTATCATTAATTTTACATATTACATAATATGTATGATCTTACATATTATATATCCCCTATCAGTTTTATATCCATTATATCCTATGGTCGCTCCATTAGATCACGAGCTTAATCACCATGCCGCGTGAAACCAGCAACCCGCTCGGCAGGGATCCCTCTTCTCGCACCGGGCCCATATCTCGTGGGGGTAGCTAAATAATGATCTTTATAAGACATCTGGTTCTTACTTCAGGACCATTTTAACTTAAAATCGCCCACTCGTTCCCCTTAAATAAGACATCTCGATGGATTCGTGACTAATCAGCCCATGCCCAACATAACTGAGGTTTCATACATTTGGTATTTTTTAATTTTTGGGGGGGAGCTTGCACCGACTCAGCTATGGCCTTAGAAAGGCCCCGTCACAGTCAAATAAATTGTAGCTGGACCTGTGTGTATTTTTGATTGGACTAGCACAACCAACAGGTGTTATTTAATTAATGGTTACAGGACATAGTACTCTATTATTCCCCCCGGGCTCAAAAAACCCTATCTCATAGAGGTTTTAAACCCCCCTCCCCCTTACAAAACTGATCCTCTGCTTTGATATTCACCACCCCCCTACAGTGCTTGGTCCCTAGATCTACACGCATTTTTTTTAACAAATCAATACTAAATCTGACACAAGCCCCATAATGAAATCATACAAATAATTTCCTACCCCACAA